GTTCTTATAGTTGAGATACCAACGATGGTTTTTCAGGCCATAAGCCTTGGGCGAACCCAAGTAAGAACTTATGACCTATTTTGTGTTGTTTTTAGGGGTTGGTTTTGTCTTGGCGGCTTTATTAGTGGCGTCTAACCCCTCTCCATATTATGGTGTAGTTGGGTTGGTATTTGGGTCTGTTGTGGGGTGTGGGTGGTTAATAAGTTTGGGGGTTTCTTTTGTGTCGTTGGTCCTTTTTATGGTTTATTTGGGCGGGATGTTGGTGGTTTTTGTGTACTCTGTCTCGTTAGCAGCCGACCCCTTTCCACAGGTTTGGGGGGGTTGGTATACTATGGGGTGTGTTTTGGGCTTTGTGTTTGTTGTAGGTACGGGGCTTGTTGTTTGGGGGTGAGGTGGTGGGGGACTTGGGGTGGGGGTTGTTGATAGCATGGGTGCGTTTTTTGGTCGGTTGGANTTTAATGGGGTGGCTTTGTTTTACTCCTGTGGGGCGGGGATGTTTTTAGTGGCTGGTTGGGGCTTGTTGGTGACTCTTTTTGTTGTGCTGGAGCTTGTGCGTGGTCTGTCTCGTTGGACTATTCGAGCAGTTTAGGCTCAAGAAATAAGTTTAATACAAAATACCAGCTTTGGGAGTTGGTGATGGAGGTTTAGTCCTCTTTTTCTGAGGGGTGGTTGGGGGTTCTGTTGGGAAGTAGGTTTTTGTAAGCTGTGGGGGTTGGGATGTGTGAGGTAAGAAGCGGTTAAGCGAAGGGGAAGGAGCAGCGGGATGGGTGGTTACCGGATGGATGTGAGAGGCCAAGGATAAGGGCAGATAAGGTAAAATTAAAGTAAAACAACAAGACAATAAAGCAACGAAACAACGAAACAACGAAACAACGAAACAACGAAACAACGAAACAACGAAACAACGAAACAACGAAACAACGAAACAACGAAACAACAAACAAACAAACAAACAAACAAACAAAGAATGGACGTTTGGGGGGGAGTGGTGAATGTTTTTAAGTAGAACGTTGTTTTGTGACAATTGATAAAATAGGCGGTAAGGTTTGTTTGTTTGTGGTTTGTTTGTTTTGTTTGTTAAGTGGGGGAAAACTATTGGAAATTTTCCTGCCTCTTTTTTAAATTATTGGAGATTTAAGGGGTGGTGGCAAAAATGGGGAAAAAATGAAGATTTATGTCCAGCAAGCATTAACTAAATAGCCTCATAGTAGGGATTATGCGGGGGTATCAGGTGTAAAACAAAGTGCATCAGTGCTACGGTGATACTGAATATACTCCAACCGTCTCATTGAGTAACCCATGAGATTCCAGCCGAATATACGAGGATAAGAGACAGTGCCCAATAACCGTTAATTCAGTGGCAACACGAGAGACGACACCGTGGATCAACCATAACCAAATGTAATTACAAGTGCATCAGTGTTAAAATGAACGCCCGGCTTACACCCGAAACCGTATCATTAATTCATCCTTGAAGGCCAAAAAAGGGTTCGCTATGGATTCTATGTCCATGTCAACCAACAGTGTACCCGCCGCACTGGAGGTGTAGAGTGAGATTGCCCAAAAAAAGAGAACCAACCGACCTACTCCATTAAAATGTCGCGATTACGAGGCAAGGTGTACATATATAGCGAACCAGATGACTCAGTGAAGGGCACCGTGGGGTGAGTGAACCGATTTATGTGCCTGACCGAGGAACCAGAGGCGCAAAAGCGCAAGTTGGGCGAGGGTGTAGGGGGAAAGAATGGACCTGAAGCTAGGAACGACGGACCTTCCAAACACCGGGTTGATGGTTTCACGTGAGATGCTCGATCAATAAATAACCCAGCCCCTGAAACTAGCCTTTCAGGACAAGACATTGTTAGTCCATTCGTGGGCTGTGACCGATAAGTTCTTGTACTAAAGCACATCCGTATTCTGGAGCAGTTAGAGTAAAAAGTAACATTGACTAGACGGAGAGCATTCATTCCCTGTATAGGAGCACTGCCGTATCTTGGAGCAATACTATTAAAGAGTGCCAGAGGCATGTCTTGTAGCCATTCAGTTAAGAGTCTATAATCCATAAAGGCTTTAATCCATGAAGCGAAACCGAGCTGTTCCAGTTAATGTCCAATTATACATCTATGTGGTGTAACATGGATATATAATCCCTGATAGACTAATATAGTGTACCTGAATACTATTAATGCTCGAATTACATAGAGTAAATATATTACCCACGAGAGTGGGGGGGTAGGGGGGGCTATGGGGGGGGGCTATTATGGTTGATGTACATAAAAGCGGCAAATAGGCCATAAGCTTTGGACAGATTCTATCTGAAAAAGCTTATGGCCTGTTTTGTGTTCTGTGCTGTTGTGTTTGGGGTTTTGCTGGTTGGGGTGGGAACTCTAGGAGGGGATAACCTTCGTCTTTTGGTTTACAAGACCAATGTTTTATTGTAAACTACTAGAGTTTAGTTTAGGATTTTGTTTTCTAGGGAGGAGGTGATAGGGATTAGGACTAGGATGATAGAGAAGTAGGCTAATGAGGCCAGTTGCCCAATAGTAATGAACGGGTGCTCTACTGGTTGGCTCCCCACTCATGTTAAGATGAACAGGTTGGCGGCTAAGGCTCAGAATAGGAGTTGGGAGATGGGGCGGAAGGCTATGGTTCGTTGTTTGGATTTGTGGAGGAAAGGGCTTAGGATCAGGATTAGTACGGAGGCAGCTAGGGCTAGGACACCTCCTAGTTTGTTGGGAATTGAGCGTAGGATTGCATATGCGAATAGGAAGTATCATTCTGGTTTAATGTGTGGGGGGGTTACTAGGGGGTTTGCCGGGGTAAAGTTTTCAGGGTCTCCTAGTAGGTTGGGGGAGAATAGGGCGAGGGTGGAGAGTGAGAGGAGTATGATTATGAATCCTAGTAGGTCTTTTAAGGAGAAGTAGGGGTGGAATGGGATTTTGTCGCAGTTTGACGGGATACCCAGAGGATTATTTGACCCCGACTCGTGTAAGAAGGTTAAGTGGATAAGGACTAGGCTGGTGATTATGAATGGGAGGAGGAAGTGTAGGGCGAAGAACCGGGTCAAGGTGGGGTTGTCTACGGAAAATCCCCCTCAGGCTCATTCTACTAGGGTCTGTCCAATGTAGGGGATGGCAGAGAATAGGTTTGTGATGACTNTAGCTCCTCAGAATGATATTTGGCCTCATGGCAGGACGTATCCTACGAAGGCTGTTGCCATGAGGGTTAGGAGAAGGATGATTCCTGTGTTTCAGGTTTCTTTATACAGGTATGAGCCGTAGTAGAAGCCTCGGGCGATATGCAGGTAGATGCAGATGAAGAAGAGTGAGGCTCCGTTTGCGTGAAGGTTGCGGATTAGTCAGCCGTACTGTACGTTCCGGCATGTGTTAGCCACAGATGAGAAGGCTAGGGAGGTGTCTGCGGTGTAGTGTGCGGCCAGGAGTAAACCTGTTAGGATTTGTGTTGCTAGGCAAATTCCTAGGAGAGACCCAAAGTTTCATCAGGCGGAGATGTTTGGGGGCGTTGGTAGGTCGATTAGGGAGCTATTTACTATTTTTAGTAGGGGGTGGGATTTTCGTGGGTTGGGGGCCATTAGGTTTGGGTTATTATTAACAGGGTGGTTAGGATGGATAGTGCGAATGATCCTAAATAGGCTTTGATCAGCCCTTTGTGTAGCGTGGTAGAGATTTTGGTTGCCATGGTTTGTAGGTTGGCGAGTCCTTCTGGTCCGATTTTTTTGTATCAGGATAGATCCATTAGGTGGTTAGCAATTTCTTGTCCTGTGCTTAGTAGGGCTGTGGAGCTTGGGCGGTGGGCTAAGGGGTTGAAGTATCCTAATGTGAGGGAGAAGTTTGAGTAGTTGTTTTGTTTAGGTTGGGTTATGATATGGGTAGTGGATATGAGTTCTATGGCTAGGATGATTCCCAGGATTGTGACTGTGATGGCTGCAGTTTTTGTTGGTAGTGGTATTGTTATTGGCGGGGTTTGTGTTGGGGTTATGTACGATGTAATTAGTAGGCCGGCTGTGATGCTTCCTAAGGCTAGGCGGGTGATTGGGTTGGTGATTTGCGGGTTGTTTTCGTTTATTGGGATGATTGTTGATGTTCGGGTGGATTTTGCTTGCACTAGGAGGGTTATTCGTAGGCTGTATGTGGCGGTGAAGGTTGTGGCTAGTAGGGTCAGGGTTAGTGCTCAGGAGTTTAGGTTAGAAGTGTTTAAGTTTTCGATGATAAGGTCTTTTGAGAAGAACCCTGCTAGGAAGGGTGTCCCTATTAGTGCCAGGTTTCCGATGGTTAGGCAGGAGGTGGTTGTTGGGAGTGTATTTTGCAAGCCTCCTATTTTTCGAATATCTTGTTCTCCATTTAGGCTGTGGATAATTGATCCAGAGCATAGGAATAGTATGGCTTTGAAGAAGGCATGGGTTGAAATGTGAAGGAAGGCTAGTTGGGGGAGGTTTAGTCCGATGGTGACTATTATTAGTCCTAGTTGACTAGATGTGGAAAAAGCAATGATCTTTTTGATATCATTTTGTGTGAGAGCACAGGTAGCGGCGAATAGCGTAGATATGGCGCCTAGGCAGAGGCATAGGGTGAGGGCGGTTTTGTTGCTGGCTAATAGGGGGTGGGTGCGAATTAGTAGGAAGATTCCGGCTACTACTATTGTACTTGAGTGTAGTAGGGCAGAGACTGGGGTGGGGCCTTCTATGGCGGCTGGTAGTCAGGGGTGGAGACCAAATTGGGCTGACTTTCCCGTAGCGGCTAGGATAAGGCCCAGTAAGGGGAGGGTGGGGGTCTTTGTGGGTGAGAATATTTGTTGTATTTCTCAGGAGTTTATGGTAGAGGCAAATCATGCTATACTTAGGATAAGGCCAATGTCTCCGATTCGGTTATAAAGTACGGCTTGTAGGGCTGCTGTGTTGGCTTCTGTTCGTCCGTATCATCAGCTGATGAGTAGGAAGGATATAATTCCTACCCCCTCCCAACCGACGAAAAGTAGAAAAATGTTGTTGGCAAGGGTTAGTGTGAGCATTGCGATTAAGAATGTCGTTAAGTAGGAAAAGAATTTTGTGGCGTGTGGATCTGATGCTATGTAGGATGTTGAGAACTGTAGAATTGACCATGTTACGAATAGTGCGATAGGGAAGAATAATATTGAGTATTGGTCTATTTTAAAGCTGATTGGGATTTTGAAGTTTATGATGAATTTTCATTCTCAATGTGAGGTGATGCTTTCTAGTCCTGAACTTATAAAGATTGTTATTGGTGCCAGGCTGGTTAGGAAGGCGGTCTTGATGGTTGTGGTGATGGTTTCGGGGGAGTTTTTGAAATTTTTTAGGAGAAGGGGGAGGAGTGTGGGCGTTAGGATGGTTGTTAGTGTGAGTAGTATGAGGGTGTTAAGGAGTAAAGTTGTTTCCACTACTTTTACTTGGATTTGCACCAAGATGAGTGGCTCCTAAGACCAGTGGATTGCTGTTATCCTTTAAAAGTAAGGGGGCTGAGGTTTTAGACTCAGATACAAGGATTAGCAGTTCTTGTTGGTTGAACCTCCCCTCGGCAGGTAAGAAGGGTCTAACTTCTATTTTTAGGGTCACAGTCTAATGTTTGGTTTAAACTATACTTGCATGAGAGGGGCCCGGAGATTAGTTCGGGTTTTAGGATTAGGAGGAGTATGGGGAGGAGGTGGAGGGTTATTAGTAGATGTTCTCGTGTGGTTGAGTTTTGGAGTGTTGTGATGTGGGGAGGTAGGGTTCCTCGTTGGGTTGATGTGAGTATGAATAGTGTATATGCGGCGGTTAGTAGGGTGGCGGCCCCAGTTAGGAGGATTGTTGGGGTAGATCAGTTGAATAGTGTAATTATAATGCTTAATTCTGCTATTAGGTTTGTGGTTGGGGGTAGGGCTATGTTTGTTAGGTTGGCCAGTAACCATCAAGTGGCTATTAGTGGGAGGAGGGGTTGTAATCCTTGGGTTAGTAGGAGGATTCGGCTGTGTGTGCGCTCGTAGTTTGTGTTGGCTAGGCAGAATAGTATGGATGAGGTTAGGCCGTGGGAGATTATGAGGATTATGGCTCCTGAGAAGGACCAGTGGGTTTGGATTATGCATGCGGCGATGACTAGTCCTATGTGGCTTACAGAGGAGTAGGCGATGAGTGATTTTAAGTCAATTTGGCGTAGACATATTGAGCTAGTTATTAATGCCCCCCATAGGGCCAGAGTAATGAATGGGTAGTGGAGGAGGTTGTTTGTAGGTGGGTCTGTTAAACAGGTAATGCGCATGATGCCGTATCCACCCAATTTAAGGAGGAGGGCAGCAAGGAGTATGGATCCTGCAATTGGAGCTTCTACGTGGGCTTTGGGGAGTCATAGGTGGAGTCCATACAGGGGTGCTTTTACTATGAAGGCTATGAGGAGGGCAAGGTTTAGCAGTAGGGCGGATCAGTATTCGGTTGGTGTAAGTGGTGTGGAGTAAGGGTGGAGTTTTAGGGTGGGAAAGTAGAGGGTGCCTGTTTGTGAGTTTAGGTACAGGATTGCAATTAGTAGGGGGAGGGAGCTGATGAGCGTGTAGAAGAGGAAGTAGGTACCAGCGCTTAGGCGTTCTGGTTGGCTTCCTCATCGTGTGATCAAGATTAGTGTGGGGATTAGGGTTGCTTCAAATGAGATATAAAATGTTGTGAGTTCTGTAGTTGAGAAGGCTATGATGATAAGGGGTTGCACTACAATCAGGGTTGTTATAAAGATTCGTTTTCGTGCGGGTGGTTCGTATTGTAGGTGGTTTTGGCTTGCTAGGATTATGAGGGGTGTGAGTCAGCAGGATAGGGTTAGTAGGGGGGAGGATGTTTGGTCGATACCTGTTCATTGGGTGAGGTTTTTGTATGGGTAGTATGATGGTGTTAGTCATTGTAAGCTTAGGGTGGCAATGAGCAGGCTATGTGTTGTGGTATTTGTTCATATAAGTTTTGGGGGAGAGAGAAGGGTTGTTGGAAGTAGTATAATTGTTGGGAGGATGATTTTTAGCATTGTAAGAGGTTTAGATTTTGTAGGTTGTCAGAGCCGTGCGTTCGTGTGGAGGCTACTAGTATTGCTAGTCCTGTGCCTGCTTCGCAAGCGGAGAAGGCTAGTATAAAGACTGGTGTGAGGGCGAGAGATGGTGTTTGATTTTCGACAGGTCAAGTTGATAGGGCGATATATATTGATAGTATTATGCTTTCTAGGCATAGTAAGGCAGAAATGAAATGTGCTCGGTGAAAAGCTAGTCCTAGGCTGCTTAGGGTGAAGGCTGAGTAGAAGCTTAGGTGGAGGAGGGGCATGGAGAAAGTCATAGGGTGGGCTATGGTTTGTTGAGTCGAAATCAACTGTCTTGTTTTAGACTAACTTTCTTACTCTGCTCATTCTAGTCCTCCTTGTATTCATTCGTAGATTAGGCCCAGGGTTAGGAGGAGGACGATAGCGGAGGTTCAGATTAGGGTAGTGGTTGGGTGTTTTAGTTGGGTGGCCCATGGCAGTGGTAGTAGGAGGGCAATTTCTAGATCGAATAGTAGGAATAAGATGGCTACTGAGGAAGAATCGAATAGAGAATGGTAGTCGGGCAGAGCCTAGTGGGTCGAATCCGCATTCGTAGGGTGACAGTTTTTCTGAGTCTGGGTTTATTTGGGCGAGTCAGAAGTTTAGTAGGGTTAGAATTATGCTGAGGGCTAGAGTTGAGGTAAGTGTAAATGTGACTATGTTTATTACTCTTCTCTGGGCTGTACCAGATTTTAAAGATTGGAAGTCTATTGTAATGGATATACTAGAAGAGTATGATCCTCATCAGTAGATAGTTAGGTAGAGGAACAGTCAGATGATGTCTACGAAGTGTCAGTATCAGGCTGCTGCTTCAAATCCAAAGTGGTGGTTTGGTGTAAAGTGGAATTTGATTAGTCGTAGGAGGGAGACTATTAGGAAGGAGGATCCAATCATGACGTGAAGTCCGTGGAATCCTGTGGCGACAAAGAAGGTTGAGCCATAAACGCTATCGGCAATTGAGAAGGGCGCTTCGTAGTATTCTGTTGCTTGTAGGATGGTGAAGTATAGGCCTAGGAGGATGGTAAGTGTTAGTGCTTGGATTGCTTGTTTTCGGTTTGCTTCGGTGATACTGTGGTGCGTTCAGGTTACGGTAACGCCTGAGGCCAATAGGATGGCTGTGTTTAGTAGGGGCACTTCTAGGGGGTTTAGAGGGGTGATTCCGGTTGGGGGTCATTGATTTCCTAGTTCTGGGGTGGGTGCTAGGCTTGAGTGGAAGAAGGCTCAGAAGAAGCCGAGAAAGAAGAATACTTCTGATGTAATAAATAGGATTATTCCGTATCGTAGGCCTTTTTGGACTGTAAGTGTATGGTGGCCTTGGAAGGTGCTCTCTCGTACGATGTCTCGTCATCATTGGATTATGACTAGGATAATTGATGTTAGTCCGAGGGTTAGTAATTGTGAGGAGTTGTAGTGGAATCATATGATCAGTCCGGATGTGGTCAGTAGGGCGGCGGTTGCCCCAAAGATGGGCCATGGGCTGGGGTCTACTATGTGGTATGAGTGTGCTTGGTGGGCCATTAGATGTTTTCTTGTAGGTAGAGGCTTAGTAGGAGGACGAAGACATAAGCTTGGATTATGGCTACTGCTAGTTCTAATATTGTTAGTAGGAAGAGGATTGTGACGGTAAGGGCAGACACTGCAGGTATGATTGGGAGGAGTGTAATGGCAGCTGTTGAGATAAGTTGGATGAGAAGATGTCCGGCGGTAAGGTTAGCTGTGAGACGGACACCTAGGGCTAGTGGGCGGATGAATAGGCTGATGGTTTCGATTAGGATTAGGGCTGGGATTAATGGGGTGGGTGTGCCTTCGGGTAGGAGATGTCCTAGGGAGGTTGTGGGTTGGTTTCGGAGGCCTGTGAGTAGGGTTGCGAGTCATAGTGGGAAGGCGAGTGCTATGTTTATTGATAGTTGAGTGGTTGGGGTGAATGTGTAGGGTAGTAGGCCTAGGAGGTTGATTGTTAATAGGAGTATTATTAGGGATGTCAGGATAATGGCTCATTTGTGGCCTGGTTTGTTTAGTGGGGTTATAAGTTGTTTTGTGATTATGTTAGTGAGTCAAAGTTGTAGTGTGGATAGGCGATTTGTGATTCATCGGTTGTTAGGTGTGGGGAGGAGGAGGGGGGGTAGTAGTATTGAGAGGAAGATTAGTGGAATTCCGAGGAGGTATGGGCTTGAGAATTGATCAAAAAAGGTTAGGATCATGGTCAGGTTCAGGGCTTATTTTTTGTGGTTGTGGGTGTTTTGTTCGTGGGGGTGTTTGTGGAGGTAAATGATAGTATTTTTGGTTGGAGGATTAGTGAGAATGTTAATCATGATATGATTATAATGGAGAATCAGGGGTTTGGGTTGAGTTGAGGCATATCATTAAGGAGGGGGAGGTTCCTCTTTGTCTAGCTTAAAAGGCTAGTGCTGATGCATAGCTTCTTAATGATTAAGATATTAGGAGTGAGGATCAAGTCTCGAAGTGGGTAAGGGGGACAGATTCTACTACGATAGGCATAAAGCTGTGGTTAGCTCCGCAAATTTCTGAGCATTGGCCGTAGAAGATTCCTGGTCGGGTAGCGATGAATGATGTTTGGTTGAGTCGTCCAGGGATGGCGTCGGTTTTTACTCCTAGTGTTGGTACAGCTCATGAGTGGAGAACGTCGTCGGCAGTGACGATTATACGGATTGGAGATTCTATTGGGATAATGATGCGATGGTCTACTTCTAGGAGTCGGAAGTACCCTGTCGGGAGTTCTGTTGTGGGGATTATGTAGGAGTCGAATGATAGGTCTTTGAAGTCTGTGTATTCGTAGGATCAGTATCATTGATGTCCGATGGCTTTTAGGGTTAGGTCTGGTTCGTCAATTTCGTCTATTATGTAGAGGATTTGTAAGGATGGTAGGGCCAGTAGAATAAGGACGATGGCGGGCAGGATTGTTCAAATTAGTTCGACTTCTTGTGCATCGACGGTGTTTGATGACAGTTTTTCTATGAGCATGAGTGTTAGCAAGTAAAGGACGAGGCTGCAGATGGTTAAGGCAACTATGAGAGCGTGGTCGTGGAATTCGATTAGTTCTTCTATGATTGGAGAGGAGGCATCTTGGAATCCTAGTTGTGAGTGGTTGGCCATGTAGGGGTGTATAGGGGTTTCACCTATAGTTTGGCTTTGACAAGGCCATGTAATTAGTTTACTAACACCCCATGAGAGAGAAGCATAAGTGGTTTTATATGCGACTGGCTTGAAACCAGTATATGGAGGTTCGATTCCTTCCTCTCTTGCACTTGGACAAAGGCGGGTTCTTCGAAGGTGTGATATGGAGGTGGGCAGCCGTGGATTCATTCGACATTAGTAGAGGTTAGGCTTGGTTGTGGTGTCTTTCGTTTAGAGGCGAAGGCTTCTCAGATGATGAATGTTAGCATGATTACGGCTGTTATTGAGATTAGCGAGCCAATAGATGATAAGGTGTTTCATAGGGTATAGGCATCTGGGTAGTCGGAGTATCGTCGTGGCATGCCTGCTAGTCCTAGGAAGTGTTGGGGGAAGAAGGTTAGGTTTACGCCTGTGAATATGACCCCGAAGTGGGCCTTGGCTCAAGATTGGTTTAGGGTATATCCGGTGAATAGGGGGAATCAGTGGGTGAGTCCGGCTAGAATGGCAAAGACGGCACCTATTGATAGGACATAGTGGAAATGTGCTACTACATAGTATGTGTCGTGTAGGGCAATGTCTAGTGAAGAGTTTGCTAGGACGATTCCTGTGAGACCTCCAATGGTAAATAGGAAGATAAACCCAAGAGCTCATAGTATGGGGGGGTCTCATTTGATGGTTCCTCCGTGTAGTGTGGCGAGTCAGCTGAAGACTTTGATTCCAGTGGGAATGGCGATGATTATTGTGGCAGACGTGAAGTATGCTCGGGTGTCTACGTCTATTCCCACTGTGAATATGTGGTGGGCCCATACGATAAACCCTAGGAATCCAATTGACAGTATGGCCCATACCATGCCTATGTAGCCAAACGGTTCTTTTTTACCTGCGTGGTAGGCTACCACGTGTGAGATAATTCCAAATCCCGGTAGGATAAGGATGTATACTTCTGGGTGTCCGAAGAATCAGAATAGGTGTTGGTATAGGATTGGGTCTCCTCCCCCAGCAGGGTCGAAGAATGTTGTGTTTAGGTTACGATCTGTGAGGAGTATGGTAATTCCGGCAGCTAGGACTGGTAGTGCTAGTAGTAGTAGTACGGCTGTGATTAGGACGGATCATACGAATAGGGGGGTTTGGTATTGTGATAGGGCGGGTGGTTTTATGTTGATGGCTGTAGTGATGAAGTTGATTGCCCCTAGGATGGAGGATACACCAGCCAGGTGGAGGGAGAAAATAGCTAGGTCTACTGAGGCTCCGGCGTGAGCTAGGTTGCCGGCTAGGGGAGGGTAGACTGTTCATCCTGTGCCCGCTCCTGCCTCTACTGTGGAGGAGGCTAATAGAAGGAGGAAGGATGGGGGAAGTAGTCAGAAGCTTATGTTGTTTATGCGTGGGAATGCTATGTCGGGGGCGCCAATTATGAGGGGGACTAGCCAGTTTCCGAACCCTCCGATTATGATTGGTATTACTATGAAGAAGATTATTACGAAGGCATGGGCCGTGACGATTACGTTGTAGATTTGGTCGTCTCCAAGGAGGGTTCCTGGTTGGCCAAGCTCTGCGCGAATGAGTAGACTTAGGGCGGTGCCAATTATGCCAGCTCATGCGCCGAAAATTAGGTAAAGTGTGCCAATGTCTTTGTGGTTGGTTGAGAATAGTCATCGGGTTGTGGTCACAGGTAAGTTGGTAAGATGGCTGAGTGTCTAAGCGTTAGGCTGTAGTCCTTTTTACAGGGGTTTAATTCCCCTTCTTATCGGCTCTGTAGTGAAGTTCATGTTGAGTTGCAAGCTCATTGATATGTGTTTAGAGCACATCAGAGTCTTTTAGGCAGAGGTCTGTTGGTTTGGACGCCTAGCTGTTAACTAGGAGTGTTGTGGGGTCAAAGCCCACCTGCCTAGAAAGGTCCTAGCTTAATGAAAGTGTCTGGGTTGCATTCAGGAGATGTAGGTTAGCGTCCTACGGATCTTAGCAGAAACTAAGAGGTTTTAACTCTTGTTTGAGGCTTTGAAGGCCTTTGGTTTATATTATCCTAAGTTTCTTAAGTGATGGTGAAGATTATAGGGGAGAGTGGGAGGAGTGAGATGGATAGGGAGGTGAGTACGGAGATTGGGGTGTTGGTTGGATTTTTGGTGGACCACTGTTTTATTTTGCTTGAGGGGTTGGGGGGAAGTGTGATAGTGGAGCAGTATGCCAAGCGTAGGTAGAAGAATAGCCCTAGGAGTGACGCTATGGAGATGATTATGGTTGTTGTAGTTATTTCTTGCTTGATGAGCTCTTGGATGATGAGTCATTTGGGTAGGAAGCCTGTTAGTGGGGGGAGGCCTGCTAGTGATAGTAGTGTTAGTATGAGGGTTGTGTTTAATATGGGGGTTTTGGTTCATGAGGTTATTAGTGTCGATAGTTTTGAGATGTTGGTTGTGTTTATGGTAAGGAAGATGGAGGCGGTTATTAGGGTATAGGTATAGAAGGTTAGTAGGGTTAGTTTGGGGTTGTAGGTGATGATGATTATTATTCATCCTAGGTGAGAGATGGATGAGAAGGCTATAATTTTTCGGGTTTGTGTTTGGTTTAGTCCTATTCAGCCTCCTAGGATGATGGATATGATGGACATGGTAGTGAGTAGGATGGGGTTTAGTGAATGGGATGTGATGAGTAGGAGTGTGGTTGGTGGGAGTTTTATGATTGTTGAGAGGAGTAGGGCTGTGGTAAGGGATGATCCTTGTAGTACTTCTGGAAATCAAAAGTGGAATGGGGCTAGGCCTAGTTTGGTAGCAATTGCGGTGGTTAGTAGGAGGCATGCTGGGGGGTAGGTGAGTTGGGCGATGTCTCATTGTCCTGTGTGTCATGCGTTAATTGTACTTGAGAAGAGTATTAGTGTGGAAGCGGCTGCTTGTACTAGGAAGTATTTGGTTGCAGCTTCGATAGCCCGTGGGTGGTGGGATTTTGAGATTATAGGGATGATTGATAGGGTGTTGATTTCTAGTCCTGCCCAAGCTGTGGTTCAGTGGTTACTTGTGATTGTGATTGTTGTTCCTAGTAGGATACTTAGGGTTGAGATTAGTTTTGCAGTGGGGGTTATTAGTGAGGGAAGGGGTTAAACCATCATTTTCGGGGTATGGGCCCGATAGCTTTATTAGCTGACCTTACTAGGAAATAATATAGAGGAAGTATGGAGGGCTTTGATCCCTTCTGTGTAGGTTCGATTCCTGCTTTTCTAAGTTTGTTAGGAAATGAGAGGGTTGGTATACCTCTATGTTCACTTTATCATAGTGACCCTTAACGTTCGGGCACATTTCCTTAGGTAAGGAGGTAGGCCCGCGTAAGAGATGGGTATGCTAGTGTGTCAGAGGTGGAGGGATAGTGTTAATGGAAGGAAATTTTTTCAGAGGAGGTGCATGAGTTGGTCGTATCGGAACCGTGGGTAGGAGGCTCGTACTCATAAGAAACTTGAGGAGAGGAGGAGGGTTTTTGTAGCTAGGATTAGGGGGAAGAGCTCTGGGGGTGGGTTAAGTGTGCTCGGGTTTAGGAATAGGAGGGCGGTTAGTGTGTTTATTAATATGATGTTCGCGTATTCGGCTAGGAAGAACAGGGTGAATGGCCCTGCAGAGTATTCTACGTTGAAACCTGAGACGAGTTCTGATTCTCCCTCTGTAAGGTCGAATGGAGAGCGGTTTGTTTCGGCTAGTGTTGAGATGTATCATATTATTGCGAGGGGTCAGGAGGAGAATATAAGGTATAGGGGCTCTTGTGAGATGGTGAGGGTGGTTATGGTATAGTTTCCGATTAGTATGATTATGGATAGGAGGATGATGGCTAGGGTTACTTCGTAGGAGATAGTTTGTGACACTGCTCGTAGTGCGCCGATTAAGGCGTATTTAGAATTTGATGCCCAGCCTGATCATAGGATTGAATAGACTGCTAGGCTGGATATTGCTAGGAGGAAGAGGAGACCCAGATTCAGGTCTACAAGGGGGAGTGGGAGGGGCAGGGGAGTTCAGACTGTTAGTGCGAGGAGGAAGGCTAGTATTGGGGTTGTGATGAACAGGAGTGGTGAGGATGTGGAGGGGCGAATGGGTTCTTTGATGAATAGTTTGACACCGTCGGCAACGGGCTGTAATAACCCGAAGGGGCCAACGATGTTTGGTCCCTTTCGGGATTGTATGTAACTTAAGATTTTTCGTTCGGTTAGTGTTAGGAAGGCTACAGCGATTAGAATGGGGATTATGTAGGTTAGTGTTGTAATGGGGTAGTTTAGGGGGATGTTTGGTCAGACCATGGCGGGAGCTAGAGAGAGGATTTGAACCTCTGGGGTAAAGGGTTTAAGTCTTTTGCATTTGCCGGGCTCTGCTACACTAGCAGCCTTTTTCGTTGGGGTAATGTGTGGTCCTTTAGCGATTTAGTTGAGTACATCGCTTGGGGAGAGGGCGTACTTGGGGCATTGGCCCTGTCTTTCCGGTCCTTTCGTACTGGGAAAGGCTAATCATAGATAGAAACCGACCTGGATTACTCCGGTCTGAACTCAGATCACGTAGGACTGTTAATCGTTGAACAAACGAACCCTTAGTAGCGGCTGCACCACTAGGATGTCCTGATCCAACATCGAGGTCGTAAACCTCCTCGTCGATAGGGGCTCTTGGAGGAGATTGCGCTGTTATCCCTGGGGTAGCTTGGTTCATTGGTCAGTTTTACTGGGTCTGGGTGCTGTTAGCACATTGAGGGGTTGCTCTTAGTTAGGGGGTTGGCCCTATTTTTGGAGGGTTTGTTTTTCTCCAAGGTCGCCCCAACCTAAAAATATTAGCCAGTGTTTTTGGGTAGTGAGCCTGGTGGGTTTGTAGGTTGGATGTGGTGGCTATTGATTTTGAAGTTCCACAGGGTCTTCTCGTCTTATGTGTTCATCTCTGCTTTTGTACAGAGGGATCAATTTCACTGATTATCTGCAGGAGACAGTTAAGGCCTCGTTTAGCCGTTCATACAGGTCTCGATTTATGGGACAATTGATTGCGCTACCTTTGCACGGTTAGGATACCGCGGCCGTTAAACGTGTGTCACTGGGCAGGCATCACCTTCAATACTTGTTCGGCTGAAGGCTATGTTTTTGGTAAACAGTCGGGTCTTGGGTTTGCCGAGTTCCTTCTGCAGATTTTAATCATCCTAGTGTGCGCTCCTGGGTTGGTCTGACAGGGTGTGCTCAATGTTTAGTCGGGGGTTTGGTATTGGGGTTGTGCTGTTAATGGTGTCTAGGTTGGCGCTTTGGGGGACTTGGTGTCCTGGTTACTCGTTTTAGCATTGATTCATCTACTGTTGTAGGTTGACCTGCTATGGGTTCAGGGATTTACGTTGTTTTTAGATTTTTAGTCTGTAGAGCTTTGACGCGTTCTTTAAGGGTGGCTGCTTTAAGGCCCACGGGGGTTAGGTTAGGGTGGGGTTATCCGCTGGTGGAGGTTGTATCCTTTTTTAAAGGGGCTGTACCCCCTTTAAATAGCTCTTAGCCCATTGCATGGGGACTTGATTGGTTTGTCTTGGGGAAGGGGCTGAGGTAGAACTCAAATTCGTTTTGCAGGTAACCAGCTATCACTCAGCTCGTTGGCTTTTCACCTCTACTAATAAGTCGTCCCACTCTTTTGCAACAGAGACGGGTTGGCTCGGGGCAGCTGCTTGTTAGTAGCTCGCTTGGGTTTCGGGGTGGCAGGCTTAAGTTCGCTTTGTCTGGTTGTTCTTGCTAAATCATGATGCAAGAGGTACAAGGGTTTATCTTTGCTATGTGGTGCTTGGTTTTCATTGTTATTTCATCTTTCCCTTGCGGTACTTTTTCTATGGCGTCCGAGTTGCACTTTTCTATCGCCTATACTAGGTTGGATGAGAATGTTTTGGTTGGGTGAGGTAGTGGGTTCTTGATTGTGGTTGGTGGAGCTAGGGTAGGCTTATCAAGACGATCTGATAGGTGACAGATATCTTTCAGGTGTAAGCTGAATGCTTTGGGTTGTAGCTACGTCTTGATATGCTAAGTGCACCTTCCGGTACACTTACCTTGTTACGACTTACCTCTTCTTTGGCTGTTGGTTGTATTAGTTAGTGGGTTTGTGGAGCTTGTGAGGAGGGTGACGGGCGGTATGTACGTGCCCTAGGACCGGCTTAAAGGGGGCTTGATTATCCCGCTTTACTGCTAAATCCGCCTTCTTGGGGCAGGTTTCAGGCCCCTTTTCGTTGGGTGTTCTATTTTAGAAAATGTAGCCCATTTCTTCCACTTCGTGGGCTATACCTTGACCTGTCTTATTAGCGGGGTGAGGGCTGTTGGGCTCACTGTTGTACTCTCACAGAGGTGGGCTGGAGACGGCGGTATGTAGGCTGTTTTGGCAAGAAGTGGTCGGGTGGATCGTGGGTTATCGATTATAGAACAGGCTCCTCTAGGTGGGTTTAGGGCACCGCCAAGTCCTTAGAGTTTTAAGCGTTTGTGCTCGTAGTTCTCGGGCGGATGTTTGTGTTTGGGAAACATCAAGATTTAGGGCCAGGCATAGTGGGGTATCTAATCCCAGTTTGTGTCCTGGCTTTCGTGGGGTGGGATGGGTCGTTGGTGTTAAGATCGTTTTTAGGTTGGGCTTCGGGGACCTTGGGCTTGTGACGGCTTAGGTTGAAGTTTGGTCTTAATCTGCTTTAATAGTCTGAGGCCACTCTTTACGCCGCGTACGGTTAATTCGGGTTTCTTGTATGACCGCGGTGGCTGGCACAAGATTTACCAACCCTGATCGCCCTAGCTAAGTCAGGCTTACGCCTATTGCTTAATGTTAATTACTGCTGAGTACCCGTGGGGGTGTGGCGGGGCGTGGCGTCTTGGGCCACAGAAGTGTGCCTGATACCTGCTCCTAGTGCCTTGGCAAGGGGTTTTAGGGCGTTTGCACTGGGGTGCGGATACTTGCATGTATATGTTGAGCGAGAATTAACGGTAAGGTTAGGACTAAGTCTTTTGTCCTTGGGAAAAAAGATCCATCTTGGCATCTTCAGTGTCATGCTTTGGTTTAAGCTACAGGGACAGGGCTTGTTTTATTTGTTTGTCGGGGGGGGTGGTGAATAAGCGGGATAAGCGGGGGGAGTGGATGGGTGGTCGATTGAACGAATGAACGAATGAACGAATGAACGAATGAACGAATGACAATGACCGAATGAACNAATGAACNAATGAACGAATGAACGAATGAACGAATGAACGAATGAACGAATGAACGAATGAACGAATGAACGAATGAACGAATGAACGAATGAACGAATGAACGAATGAACGAATGAACGAATGAACGAATGAACGAATGAACGAATGAACGAATGAACGAATGAACGAATGAACGAATGAACGAATGAACGAATGAACGAATGAACGAATGAACGAATGAACGAATGAATTAAAACAAAACAAACAAACAAACAAACAAACAAACAAAGAATGGACGTTTGGGGGGGAGTGGTGAATGTTTTTAAGTAGAACGTTGTTTTGTGACAATTGATAAAATAGGCGGTAAGGTTTGTTTGTTTGTGGTTTGTTTGTTTTGTTTGTTAAGTGGGGGAAAACTATTGGAAATTTTCCTGCCTCTTTTTTAAATTATTGGAGATTTAAGGGGTGGTGGCAAAAATGGGGAAAAAATGAAGATTTATGTCCAGCAAGCATTAACTAAATAGCCTCATAGTAGGGATTATGCGGGGGTATCAGGTGTAAAACAAAGTGCATCAGTGCTACGGTGATACTGAATATACTCCAACCGTCTCATTGAGTAACCCATGAGATTCCAGCCGAATATACGAGGATAAGAGACAGTGCCCAATAACCGTTAATTCAGTGGCAACACGAGAGACGACACCGTGGATCAACCATAACCAAATGTAATTACAAGTGCATCAGTGTTAAAATGAACGCCCGGCTTACACCCGAAACCGTATCATTAATTCATCCTTGAAGGCCAAAAAAGGGTTCGCTATGGATTCTATGTCCATGTCAACCAACAGTGTACCCGCCGCACTGGAGGTGTAGAGTGAGATTGCCCAAAAAAAGAGAACCAACCGACCTACTCCATTAAAATGTCGCGATTACGAGGCAAGGTGTACATATATAGCGAACCAGATGACTCAGTGAAGGGCACCGTGGGGTGAGTGAACCGATTTATGTGCCTGACCGAGGAACCAGAGGCGCAAAAGCGCAAGTTGGGCGAGGGTGTAGGGGGAAAGAATGGACCTGAAGCTAGGAACGACGGACCTTCCAAACACCGGGTTGATGGTTTCACGTGAGATGCTCGATCAATAAATAACCCAGCCCCTGAAACTAGCCTTTCAGGACAAGACATTGTTAGTCCATTCGTGGGCTGTGACCGATAAGTTCTTGTACTAAAGCACATCCGTATTCTGGAGCAGTTAGAGTAAAAAGTAACATTGACTAGACGGAGAACATTCATTCCCTGTATAGGAGCACTGCCGTATCTTGGAGCAATACTATTAAAGAGTGCCAGAGGCATGTCTTGTAGCCATTCAGTTAAGAGTCTATAATCCATAAAGGCTTTAATCCATGAAGCGAGACCGAGCTGTTCCAGTTAATGTCCGAGTATACATTTATGTGATATAACATGAATATATAGTCCCTGATAGACTAATATAGTGTACCTGAATACTATTAATGCTCGAATTACATAGAGTAAATATATTACCCACGAGAGTGGGGGGGTAGGGGGGGCTACTCTTGTGGGGC